ATCTGCTAACTCACGTGGATAATATAAGGAAACCCGGTCAGATGAGGGGCCAATAGTACTTTCCTCACTTGAATTCCAAAAGAGGTCAGTCCCAACCGACTATCTAGATTCAGGCCAATTTCTTTTTGTAATAAACAAATCTCAGCCAAAAGGATTTAAAATAGAATCAAGAGAATCATGGACAGGCAAAGCTTGGTATGGGGCTCGCAGGAACAGGCCGCGTTCATTCGGGAGAAAAATCTTCGCTTCAGCTTAAAGAATCTGTCCACCCCCGTTATGACTTAGAGCATCTCTCCCAATTGAAAAAGGAGACAGAGAGACTGGTTCAACTTGACATGGCAAACGCCTATGATCGTTTGAACCACGCGTTCTTATTCATAACTCTCCTCAAATTTAGCTTCTCCCGAGAAATGGTAAACTTGATCAAAGCATGTATCAATGGGCCTTGGATTGCCCCGTCAACGGCACTTATCGACTCTAAGGCAGATTTCTTCAAGGCGAGTCGTGGACTCAGGCAAGGATGCCCCCTTTACAACGGCCCCCTACTTGTTCATTCTTATCGCAGATTCTATCAGCAAGTATCTGAACCAGGGTATAAGCCTAGGCCAATCAAGAGGTGTGAAACTCGCCCCAAATGTTCAAGCAATTAACCACGGCCGCTGAATAGAAAACTGCGCGGATAACAATCATGGAGGAAGCGAGCGAGTGTGTCGGGGTAGGGGCTAGGTTCTTTAGGCTATAAACCTTTTCTGTAAAGCGGTAAAAATCAATAAGAAAGAGCAAGGCAAGGTTTAATCCCGCAACTCAGAGGAAACTATAAGGTTCGGCAAGCTCATTTTTGACTCTAAGGAACCGATCCAGCACCTTTGAATCCCCATCCAAACTAAGGAGTTCGAGAAAAAAGACTGGGTGGAATAAGATTCGAAGAAAGATTCACTTATTGTTAAGATTAGATATGCCAACAGATAGATGGTTGTCCTTTGTAGAAAGGGTCAAGCTAATAAAATCGACTTGCCACACGCCAGTCTAAAGAGCTTCCCTGCTAGCGATTCCCAAAGGCCAGAAGAATGAAATAAGATGATCAGGAAATGACTCTGGGTGGGAAGTCAGGGCCACGTTTGGAACCCTGGTGAAATGGGAAGAAGTCATTCAACCGAGAGATGCAGGAGGTCTGCATATCAGGAATGGTTTCAGGGCAAGTCAAGCGCTTGCGGCCAAGCAGTACTGGAGACTAATTACGGTACAGAAGGGTCTTTGGAAGGAAATTCTACTCAGCAAATATTACCCTTCGATGAATCAGAAAGACATTGCAAATGGAGCTGGTCTCCGATTTGGAAGAATATAGCCAGAAGCAGAAATTGATTACCGGGGCGGGGACGAATTCGTGAAATTGCAAACCGCCTCGGAAGAGAACAGCATGACTGGCAGAGCAACTAACAGAAGTGGAAGAGAAGAATATCTTAACGCTCGCAGAGTTCAGAACAAATGAAGCAAAATCAAAAACTGAAGCAGAGTGACTGCTCCCGATTCATCTTGACCCCCAACCCTTTTACAGTTCCAGAAGTGACAGAGATGCAGAGATCTTGGCGAGGCTCTTTACTTTACAGGGGGCGATCTGGAGGAAAAGGAATAAGAAAGAGGAGGAACGAACACCTACCCGGAAAACAAGATCATTGGCAATAGCAGCAAGGTGAAGGTCATTTCCTTCCTGCACGGCACCCAAACCCACACAGATCTGAATTGGCGCAGGATCTAGATCAAATAAGAACCTTACTGCTGAACAAGTGGATCGACCACTTTTATAAATTGAGTAAGGCGGAGAGGTCCCCTGTTCTTTCTGGAAGGCTTTATCAATTATGACGTACTAGGTTAGGTTGCCGAATGGGTCTCGGGTGGACTAGAGTAGAGAAGAGAAGGGTGGTCGTAGATCAGGATCTCCAAGGTGTGCATGAGCAAGGGGCATAGCCGAGTAAGGTGAGCATCAGAGGTGAACATACTACTGTAAAGAAAGTCAAGCAGGTCTTTTGAGTGAGGTGCCAAGGGGCGAAGGTTGAAGAATGATTCTAGCTCAGCTGGCATCAGGATTTCATTTCACACTAGCCCAAAGGCAAAGATAAAGAACCCTTAATCAAACTAAAGCGCTAACACCCTATCTATAGTATAGTAAGGGGCCTTTTTCATTTAATAAGGCTCACGTAGGGGCACGTTAGCGCTTTACTAATAACATAGAAAGGGGCAAGCTAAAACAAAACCTACTCCTAACAAGTTGCTAAGTTCGGCTTTCGGGGCTACCTACTTTAGGGCTTATGTAATATATAAAGAAGAGCCCTCTTAGGGCCTTTTTGTTTAAGGGCTGCTCGCCTTTTGAATAGAAGGAAGTGGGATAGCAGAGGTGATTTCGGTAAACCGATGCATGAGCTGAGGCCCCCATGTCCCGCCGACCCTCCGAAAAAGTCAGGTCGTAAAACGGCTCATAGGGAGTCAGAAGCAAGCAGAGTCA